TGACTTTACTGCTGATTAATAGAATACTTATTATTCTAATTATATTATTAATAATAAGAGTCTGGATAGGTGTCTTTGCATATAATTCAAATAGATCTGAAAGTGATATATGAATTACCACAAAAAAGAACTCTTTCTTTCAAGACTCATCCGTGATTAGTGAATTCTCAAAATGATTTGATCTTTTTTTTATGCTTATTTCGCAAATATTCAAATGATTATTCATCGATGCTATTTGAAGTTAATGGGGAGGAGTCAAGAAGGTAATATGGACAAAGGACGGTTCGATTTTGAGCGTGAACTATGCGAGCGTGCGATGAAGGAAATGCTTCGTAGTTTGGAAGAAACAATAAAAATAGAAACAATAAAAATTATGCAAATTCTGAATACACTAGAGTGGCAGTTGTATCTTGACCCTTATGGTTATTGTAATTCTGAAAATGAGAGTGACGTTTCAAACGATAGCGACGATGAAAGTGACAATGAAAGTTCCGTTTGTAGTGAAAGTGGAGATAGTGACAATGAAAGTGACGTTTCTAGTCCCATTTGTAGTGAAAGTGTCGACAATGACAGTTCTAGTCCCATTTATAGTGAAAGTGGAGATAGTAATCAAAGCGAAAGTTCCAGTATAACAACTATCACAAGCCAGGATAATGACATCAATCCAACTAGAAACTACAGTCATTTATGGGTTCAATGCGAAAGTTGTTATGGATTAAATTATAAGAGACTTTTTATGGAAAAACTTTATATTTGTGAATTTTGTGACTTTTATGTGAAAATGCGTAGTTCAGATAGAATCGAACTTTCGATTGATCCAGGCACTTGGGAGCCGATGGATGAAGACATGGTTTCTCTGGACCCTATTGAATTTCATTCAGATGATGATGAGCCCTATAACGCTCGTATCGATTCTTATCAAAGAGAAACAGGGTTAACTGAGGCTGTTCAAACGGGCATAGGTGAAATAAATGGTCTTCCCATAGCAATGGCGGTTATGGATTTTCAGTTCATTGGGGGCAGTATGGGATCTGTAGTAGGCGAGAAAATAACCCGTTTGATTGAGTATGCTACTAATGAATCTCTACCTCTTATTATAGTGTGCGCTTCCGGGGGAGCGCGTATGCAAGAAGGAAGTGTGAGTTTGATGCAAATGGCTAAAATATCTTCCGCTTCATATAATTATCAAATAATTAAAAAGTTATTTTATGTATCAATCCTGACATCACCGACAACCGGTGGGGTAACAGCGAGTTTTGGTATGTTGGGGGATATCATTATTTCCGAACCTAATGCCTACATTGCATTTGCGGGTAAAAGAGTAATTGAAGAAACATTAAATCTGACGTTACCTGATGGTTCACAAGAGGCTGAGTATTTATTCCATAACGGCTTATTGGATCCAATTGTACCACGTAATCTTTTAAAGGGTGTTCTGAGTGAGTTATTTCATATTCACGGTTTATTTCCCTTGACTCAAAATGAAATCAAGTAGAGCATCCAATTCAGCTATTTTTTGTAGAGAACAAGTATAGGTATTTTGTTTATGGGAGGCCAAGTAAAACGAATAAAAATAGAATTTTCCTTGAGGACATAAGGGCCGTTTGTAGAACGAATACGAAGTTTCGAATAATTACTTTTTTCCTACTAATATTCTTCAGTCTAACAAAATATTATGGCTCGCAAAAAGATTTTAACAACAACTAAAAAAAAAAATAAAGATTCTGATTGAAAAAGACACGAAATTTAAAAATAAGCAAAAGCCAGGCAGGGCCGGCCTGGCTTACCTTATTATGTATACACCGAAAAGAAAAAACGGAACGTTAAATAGCTACATATTCAATGATATATGCCTTGGGATGGGTCCCCTATATCCAATAAATCTTATTATCCCCAGTATACGAAAGACTATAGGTGGAGGACTCTTTATGAGAGTACATCTAATCAAACTTACTTGGATCTCGTCTCAGCTCAGAATGGTTCTGGTATTTTTGAGTGTATATAGAATGCAAATACATACAATGGAAATTCTTTTAGATCCAAATTTTTGTTATTCGGGGCTTTTTTTTAGTATATTACTAACTACTAATGGGGCATCCAATGAAAATTGGAGTTCTTATAATAGAACTGATAGACTTTATTCTCCATATAGTTATTTGTCTATATTTCGTCCTACTTGATATGCACAATACAAAAGGTCTATACAACTTTTCATATCTCTTTCGAGACCTTCAAAATGTAAATTTTAGATTCCGTTACTAAATTGTTGACATTACGTCTAGGCGGGATATTCTTGATAGGGTGATGAAACTGTTCTCTAAAGAGAAGACTCAATAAAAGAGACGACTCTTATCCTACGGATTCGAATAGGTATAATCTCTATTATAACCATTTTTTTGCTAAAAATTAGCATCAATTTTCTAAGAAATAGCCAAACTCTTCCCTAGTATATAAAACTATGACGTATAATTGAGTAATCGCAAAAAAGAATATGATATAAGAATATGATATAATATTAGGGAATTGTAAAAAAGGAAAGAGATCTAAGAGATCTTTTTCCGAAGATTCCCGTCCCATTTAGGTTATGCCATACTAAGGGGTATTCTATTTTGATTTGTTCAGTAAATTACGTCACCATTTGACTCACAATTAATTGTTATGCTATCTAGTTATCGCGTTCAATAAAAAAAACTATGTTCTATAGAAGGCTTGTCATTTGATTGAATTCAAGGATTGCTCAAAATTATACTGAATTGCGCCCAACTCGAGCAAAAAAATCCGGATATTGTATTGATATCAGGCTAATGAACCCCCTCGTTTGTATTTATATGGAATAATGATAAAGAAAGATAAAGGCAAAGAATAATTGCAAAATCAAAATAAGATTCCGAAAAAAAAGAAATAGGGTTTAGGGGGTCAAATAGGTATATATACTATAAGACAACTCTTGTGTATGTTTCAAAGAAGGATTCTCAAATCCGGATGAATCTAAGATGTGAATAGTTGGTTTACACTATGAAAGAAAGACATGTATATGTGATATTAGATATTGACTAGTTATAGATGAAGCGTCCATATATCTTAGTTCCTTTCCAATCCCACGGAAAATTTCGATGAGGATTCCAATAGATGTTCTTCCGTTTCGTCTGTAACGAATGAATAAACAGAAAAAATCAAGCATATAGAAATAAGAAGAAGAGAAGGAAAGGACGAAGAATTGAAAGCGCGGTTCGGTTCGTAGCAAAGAAATGGAAGAACTCGAGTCGTATGGATTGATAAAGCCTACCTGGATAGGAACTAAAAACAAGATATCGAAGTCGTTCTGATGATTCAATAATATCATTACTTCAATTCGAAGTTCTTAGTTCCTTCAATCTTAGTAATAGAATGGATCATAAGTTATAATTCATTGTTTTTTTGTATCATTTACCATTTTTTCTTTTGGTGTGAGGGGCTTATCATGAATCCACTGATTTCTGCTGCTTCCGTTATTGCTGCTGGGTTGGCCGTAGGGCTTGCTTCTATTGGACCTGGAGTTGGTCAAGGTACTGCTGCGGGTCAAGCCGTAGAAGGTATCGCGAGACAACCAGAGGCAGAGGGTAAAATACGAGGTACTTTATTGCTTAGTCTAGCTTTTATGGAAGCTTTAACAATTTATGGACTGGTCGTGGCATTAGCGCTTTTATTTGCGAATCCTTTTGTTTAATCTTTAATCCCAGAATAAAATATTTTTTTTATTGGGAACTTCAAATAATAAAAAGTAAATAATCAATTTCAAAATTCAATAATGAAATCTATTTCGAACTAAATAAGGAAAGTCAGAAAAAAAGCAAGCAAATAAGGGGCGAAGTGAGAAAAAAATAACTCTGTTTGTCCTATCTATAAGAGGAGATCATATGAAAAATGTAACCGATTCTTTCGTTTCCTTGGGTCACTGGCCAGCCGCCGGGAGTTTCGGGTTTAATACTGATATTTTAGCAACAAATCCAATAAATCTAAGTGTAGTACTTGGTGTATTGATCTTTTTTGGAAAGGGAGTGTGTGCGGGTTGTTTATTTCAAAAATAGGCTGGATCCGACCAGCTGCACTTTCTTTTATAACTAGGAAAGAAAGGCGCACGTTCTCACGAATTACTTCTGAATAAATTAAGAAATCATATGTACGAACCATAGCATTTCGTGACTCATTGGTAAATGAACTTTGATTCTCTCTCAATTCAACCAATAATGTGGCATTATTAACATGGTTAAAGCTAAAGGGTTTGAAGTCCAGGCGCAATATGGTATTCTTTCTACCACTATATTAGTATGGAGATGGTTTCAAAAAAAAAAGAATTGGCAATTTATCCGATATAGAACACTCATATTGATAAAACGATTTGAACCATTTACTGGAAAAAAGAAACCCACTTGCCTTTTTCCACTGCGGAATTGACAACCTGTGGATAAAGTAAGAATAGTTTTTTGGATGAAAAAGTTTTAAGAAATAAAAAAAAACAACTTTGCCGATAATTACAGATTTTGATCTGGTCGGAAGAGTCCTCTGAATATTCTGTTCTTGATCAACGATCCATTTGGATATTGGGGAATACGAATAGAGAAGAGAGGATAGGCTCATTACATAAAAAAACATATGGGAATGTTCCATAAGTAACTGGGCGTGAGAGCCAAATGAAGCGAAAGATTCATGTTTGGTTCGGGAAGAGATCATGGAAGTTTTGAAATGAATGGGAAGATAATCTACTTTCATTAAGTGATTTATTAGATAATCGAAAACAGAGGATCTTGAGTTCTATTCGAAATTCAGAAGAACTACGTGTAGGGGCCATTGAACAGCTCAAAAAAGCAAGGGACCGCTTACGTAAAGTAGAAATGGAAGCCGATGAGTATCGAGTGAATGGATACTCTGAGATAGAACGAGAAAAGTGGAATTTGATTAATTCAACTTCTCAAAATTTGGAACAATTAGAAAATTACAAAAATGAAACCATTCAGTTTGAA